ACTATTCCTATATTATCTGTTACGGAATCGACCATGGATCAATTCCCCTTTCCTTCCATTTTAAAGTCTTGAATGCACCCATAATTCTGAGCTTCATGTTCCTCCTCCCAAGATACATGTCAGAGCCGGGGGCATCCCAATCAGATTGAATGAGATGACAGTTTCTCAGTCCAAATCTGTCAAATGAAAATTTCGATCAAATCACACATCGCAATATACTAGGCCCTCTAATTCCCTAAGGGGCTTATCTAAAAGATTCGCAATATAACTAGGAATACGTTTCAAATACCACACATGAGTCACTGGACATGCCAGTTTGATGTATCCCATTTGGTACCTTCGTATACGAGAATCAACAAATTCCACCCCGCATTCTTCACAAGATTTCGGGTCTTCTTTTTCAGCCCCAATCCCTCGGTAATTTCCACAAGCACAAATCCCACTTTTTATGGGTCCAGAAATTCTTTCACAAAACAATCCATCTTTCTCCGGTTTATTGGTTTTATAATGAAAAGTATAGGGTTTTGTCACCTCTCCAACTATTTCTCCATTGGGTAGAATTTTTTTTGCCCAAGCCCTGATTTGTTGAGGGGAAACTGGTCCAATTCGAAGTTGTTGATGTTTATACTGGTCGATCATAGAATCGAAATTATGATTCATTGAGATCAAGCTTCCTTCCTATTCATCTGGAAGTTCTTTTCAGATACAAGGAAATGATTCAGTTCCAGGGACAAAGATCGTAGTTCTCGAACGAGCAATCGAAAAGATTCTGGAGCACCCTCTGGCTTAGGTACTGTTGCTCCAATAATCGTAGCACCAAGTACTTCTTGACGAGCTCTAATATGATCAGATTTATAAGTAAGCATCTCTTGTAAAATATGAGCAACACCAAATCCCTCTAGAGCCCAAACTTCCATTTCTCCTACTCTTTGTCCCCCTTGTTTAGCCCTCCCTCTAAGGGGTTGTTGTGTAACAAGTGCGTAATGCCCACTGGAACGTCCATGAATTTTATCATCAACTTGATGAATTAATTTTAGGATATAGGACTTTCCTATTAAAACAGGTTGTTCAAAAAGATCTCCTGTTCTTCCATCAAATATTCTGCTTTTTCCCGGATATTCGGGTTCAAATACCCATGGATTTTTTGTTTGCTTACTGGCTTCATATAATTCAGAAAACACTAGTTTTCTTGAGGCCTCTTGCTCATATCTCTCATCAAAGGGTGCTATTCTATAATGTTTATTTAGCAGATCCCCCGCTAACCCGAGCGAACATTCAAATATCTGTCCCACATTCATTCGTGAGGGGACTCCTAATGGGTTGAATACCATATCAACGGGCGTTCCATCTTGCAAATAGGGCATATCTTGTCTAGACAAAATCTTAGAAATTATACCTTTATTCCCATGCCTTCCAGCTACTTTATCACCTACTTTGATTTCACGTTTCTGTAAAATATATACACGAATTCTTTCTGGATTAGAATTGGAACCCCCCTTTCTATGGACCCATCTCACATCAATAACTCGACCCCTTCCACCTATAGGTAGTCTTAGAGAAGTTTCTTTTGAAGTGGATACCTGAATGCCAAGTATAGCTCGTAATAATCTATCCTCCGGTGCATATGACGATTCGTTCGCTGTCTGAGGTGTTAATTTACCTACTAAGATATCACCTGTTTCTATCCAAGATCCCAGCATCACAATTCCATTTCTGTCTAAATTTCGGAGTAAATGAGCCTCTAAATGCGGGATCTCCTTAGTAATTCTTTCAGGACCTTGGCTTGTTACATGAGTCTGAATTTCATATTTCCGGATGTGAAAAGAAGTATAAATATCTTCATAGACCAGACGTTCACTAATTAGTACTGCGTCTTCAAAATTGTAACCTTCCCATGGCATATAAGCTACTAATACATTTTTTCCTAAAGCGAGTTCCCCACCAGCTGTAGCCGCACCGCCCGCTAGAATTTGTCCCTTTTTAATGTATTTACCCCGCCGAACCTGAGTTTTTTGATGCATACAAGTATTTTTGTTGGAACGTTGATACATAACTAATGAAATGCTTAGAGTATCCCCATTACTTGAGAAAAGGATCTTGTGAGTATCAGTATAAATGATTTTTCCCTTGCGTTCGGCTATAGCCGAAATCCCCGAATCTAGAGCCGTTTGGCCTTCCAACCCAGTTCCAACAATGCACTTCTCGGACCGAGAAAGGGGAACTGCTTGGCGCTGCATATTAGAACTCATTAAAGCTCGATTCGCATCATTATGCTCGATAAAAGGAATGAGGGAAGCTCCAATAGAAAAATATTGGAAGGGAAAAATGCTTCTAAGATGAATCTCTTCCCATGCAATAGTCAGGAATTCTTGACGATATCGAGCTGGAACAACCTGTTGTTCTTGAATACCCCGATTCAAGGCCAAAGAATTTCCTGCTGCTACCATATAATATTCATCTCTATTTGGTGATAAATAAACCATCTGTGCCTCTTTTGATC